GGTTGGTTAATTGGTCATATTTTATTCATGAAATGTGTTGGCTTGGTATTAGTCTGGATACGGCAAAATTTTTCTATTCGATCGATTATTCGATCTAATACGTACCTTCTTAATGTACTTATTCGAGCTATTAATGTACCTATTCGATCGAATAAGTACCTTAATGGAATTATTCGATCTAAGAAGTACAAGTACTCTGTGTCAGAATTGAAGTACCTTGTGTCAGAATTGAAGTACTTTGTGTTAGACTTGATAGATTCTATGGATCGAATCTTTAGTATTCTCTTATTTATTAGCTGTGTCTACTCTTTAGGCAGAATGCCGTCACCCATTTTGAGTAGGAAACTGCAAGAAACCTCACAAATGACAGAAAGAGATGTAGAAATAGAAACAACTTTCGAAACGAAGGGGACTAAACAGGAACAAGAGGGATTCACCGAAGAAGATCCTTCTCCTTCCCTTTTTTCGGAAGAAAGGGAGGATCCGGACAAAATCGATGAAACGGAAAGGATCCGAGTGAATGGAAAGGACAAAACAAAGGATGAATTCCACTTTCACTTAAAAGAAGAAGATAAAGACCTCTTCTGGTTTGAAAAACCCCCTGTGAGTCTTCTTTTCGACTATAAACGATGGAATCGCCCATTGCGATATATAAAAAATTATCGATTCGAACATGCTGTAAGAAATGAAATGTCACAATATTTTTTTTATACATGTCAAAGTGATGGAAAACGAAGAATTTCTTTTACATATCCATCCAGTTTATCAGCTTTTTTTGAAATGCTACGACAAAAAATGTATTTTTCTTTTTTTACAACAAAAAAATTCGTCTGTGATGAACTGGATAAATTATTCTATGATGAACTGCATAATTATTATTGTTGGATTTATACCAATGAAAAAAAATGGAGGAGCCTAAGGAACGAGTTTAGAGATAGAATTGAAGCCCTAGACAGAGGATCTCCTTATCTGGATGTACTCGAAAAAAAGACTCGATTATGCAATCATAAAACTAAAGAAGAATACTTGCCTAAAATATATGATCCTCTCTTAAACGGATCCTATCGTGGAATAATTAAAAAATTTTATTTACCTTCAATCCTAAATGAAACTGCAGTCAAAAATTCGATAGAGACAAATTTTTTAAATAAACTCAATAAAGTTCATAGTATCCTTCTTTTTAAGGGTAAGGAACTTAATGTTCATAATTTTGAAGAATTGTACCAGAAATTGGAAGGGAAAATAGCTACATTGGAAGAGAAATTGGTCCAGAAATTGGACCAGAAATTGGAAGAGAAATTGGAAGAGAAATTGGGACAGAAAATATATACATTGGATCAAAAAGCATTAGCAAGAGAATTGAGTCTTTTAATCGATGAATTTGCTAAAGAATCAACATCAAATTGGAAAAGAATTTCTTTATTTCCGGAACAAAGACGAATTGATTCAGAAGATCCAGAAAAAGTTTTGAAATTTTTAATCGAAAGAGTCATAATTGATCCCATCATTCAAACAATATGCGATACAGCCATAATTCCTCCCATGGAAAAAACAACTCGAAAAAAATCGATTGGAATAAATAAAAAAGTCCCCCGATGGTCATACAGATTATTCAGCGAGGTAGAACAACTCGGAAAAACTGCAACAACGGAAGAGGGGGAAGAGTGGATAGTAGATCATCAAATTCGCTCGAGGAAAGCGAAACGTATGGTTCTTTTTACGCAGGGTCCAGAGAATGCCGCCCCAACTATGACGAAGCCTAATGAACTAGAAGAAGTGGATATGATAGATTATCCCTATGAAGCGGATTTTCGTCGAGACATAATCACAGGTTCTATGCGTGTTCAAAGACGTAAAACCCTTACGGGGAAAATGTTTCCCTTATATCCGTATTCCCCACTTTTTTTCGACAGAGTAGGATTTTCTTGGGATGTTCTTTTCGAACCATTCATATTATCAGTAATTGAGATTTCCGACCTAATACAAGACATTTTTAGAAAGGGTATAAAAGGAAGCGTAGCAAAAAGAATAAAGAGGTTGAAAAAACAAAAAAAAATGTACATGGAGGAAAACAAAAGCTACGAAGAAATTCAAAAAGAAGTCAATGAAATGGAAAAGGGGCGGGACGGGCAGACGGAAATGGAACGAATAGAAAGGACACGAGAAAAAATAGCAGACCTCTATGATATCCTTATTTATGCTCATGGAATAAGAGCTTTGATTTTACTAATTCAGTCGAGGCTTAGACAATCTATTGTATTACCTTCATTGATACTAGCTAAAAATATTGTCCGTTTCTTATTACGCCAAGAGCCCGAGTGGGGGCAGGATATAAGGGAGATGAATAGAGAAGTGTATGTTATATGCACCTATAATGGTATGCCAGTACTAAAACCAGGAAGAAACGGAATTTTTCCTCCAAACTGGGCCACAGAGGGTATACAAATAATGATACGATTTCCTTTCCGTCTGAAACCTTGGCACCGATCTAAGATACGACCTTCTCGTAGGGATCCAAATCCAAAGCAGGAAAGTCCTGCTGCTTTTTTAACGATTTGGGGACTGGAAACTGACCGTCCTTTTGGTTCTCCTCTCGTAGGACTTGGTATTTTGTTTTGTTATTATTTTGGACCCCCTTTGAAAAAACTCCAAAAAGCAATTCTAAAATGGAGTTTTCGAGTTCTAAAAAGTTTCAAAGAAAGAAAAAAATTATTGTTTCTAAAGGTCCAAAAAGAACCAAAAAAATGGAGAGAGGATTCGAGTGAAATAAAAAAAGATTCTATAATCAATAATCAGATTATTCATGAATCATCCATTCAAACCCGATCTATGGATTGGACAAATTATTCACTGACAGAAATAAAAATGAAAGATCTGACTGATAGAACAAGCACAATCAGAAATCAAATAGAAAGAATTACAAAAGACAAGAAAAATGGATTTCGAACTCTAAAGATAAATATTAGTCCTAACAAAACAAGTTATGGTGCTCAAAAATTAGCATCACTAAAAAATCTTTTTCAGATATTAAAAAGAAGAAATGATCGATTAATCCGTAAATCACATTTTTTTTTTAAATGGATCGTGGAAAGGATATACACGGATATCCTTCTAGAGAGCTTTCCATATATCATTAATCGTCTTACTAATAGTCTTTATAGGCCCATGATCATTATAAAACTTTTTCGTAAATTAAAAAAAAAATCTTTTTTTGATACAAAAGAGAAAAAGATAATTGAGCGTATTTCAACTATACAAAAAAAACTTTCACCTTCTCGTATTCGTCATAAGATTCAGACGAAGTCGGAGGTTTCTTTTAAATTATCCCTCGTGTCACAGGCCTATGTATTTTACAAATTATCACAAACCCAGGTTATTAACTTGTATAAGTTAGGATCTGTCCTTCAATATGACGGAGCATCTTTATTTCTTAAGAATGAAATAAAAGATTATTTTCGAAGACAAGGAATAATTTCTTCCGAATTAAAGCATAAGAAACTTCAGAATTCTGGAATGAATCAATGGAAAAATTGGTTAAAGAGTCATTATCCATACGATTTATCTGAGCTAAAATGGTCTAAATTAGTACCGCAAAAATGGCGAAATAGAGTCAATCAACATTGTAGGGTTGAAAATCCAAATTTAATCAAACGGGATTCATCTGAAAGAGAGGAAAAGGTTTCGTTATTGCTAAATAAAAACGATCATTTTCAAAAACTGTATAGATATGATCTTTTAGCATATCAATCGATTTATTATGAAGATAAGAAGGACTCATATAATTACAACATACATAAACCGAAATTTGTTGATATGGGGGGGAGTATCCCTATTACTAATTTTATAAGAAAAGATTATTTTATGTATATAAAAAATCCAGATAGAAAATTTTGTGATACGAAAGGTCTTTTTTATCTCAAAATTAATAAAGATAAAGAAATCAACCCATCCAAGGGTTTCTTTTCTTTTTTTGATTGGATGGGAATGAGTGAAGAAAGACTAAACCGTCCTGTATCGAAGCCGATACCTTGGTTATTCCCACAATTTGAGTTATTTTTTAATGTATATAAAATGAAACCCGGGTTTATACCAATTCATTCACTTATTTTTCATTTTAATGAAGATGTTAGTGAAGATGTTAGTCAAAATAAAAATCTCACGAAAAATCAACCCCAAAGCATTTGGACTTGGGAAATCGACTTAGATGCGTTCATGAAAGGATCTTTTGCTTTGCAATTGAAATGGCTGCTGAGTCCTTTGACTATCGAATTATTCGATTATGCGCTGTCCGTACTTGAATGGGAAAAGGAAAGCAGAATGACAACAAAGTTTGGTTTCGGCTTTATTAAGAAGGAGGAGTTCACTCTGGATCCAATGCTAATCCGGGATTTGAATCTTTCAAAAATCCTAAAAGAGGGAATATTTATTATCGAACCAGTTCGTATACCTGTAAAACATAATGTAGAATTGATTATGTATCAAACCATAAGGATTTCTTTGGTTCATGAGATTAAACAAAAAAATAATCAAAAAAGATACAGAGAAAATATGGATAAGAATCATTTTGAGGAATCGATTGCAAGACATCAAATGATGACGAAAAATAGAAACAAAAATCATTATGATTTGCTTGTTCCTGAAAATATTTTCTCGTCTAGACGGCGTAGAGAATTGAGAATTCTAAGTTGTTTCAATTCAAGGAATAGTAATTGTGTGGATAAAAATGCAGTATTTTGCAATGGGAACAAGGTAAAAACCTGTGGTCAATTTTTGGATGAAAGCAAAGATCTTGATAGAGAGAAAATGAAATTAATGAAATTCTTTCTTTGGCCCAATTATCGATTAGAAGATTTAGCTTGTATGAATCGCTATTGGTTTGATACTAATAATGGTAGTCGTTTCAGTATGTTAAGGATACATATGTATCCACGATTGAAAATTGATTGATGATACAATTGTCTTCCCCTACGATATATATATCGGGTGGATAAATAGCTGCGCACATGCCTTGTCTTACATCCTTTTTTGATACATGAATACTAATTCAATGACGTATCAATTAGATCATAAAATGAATCAATAAGGAAATTAGGATTGATTCTTGTGTATACTAGATCAAAATACCTCGCATTATTATTACTGATCAGTCAAATTCATATTCGTAAAATAAAAAGAGTAAATTAATAAAAAAATTGACGCATAAAATAAAGAAAAAAAAAGATAAGAAGAAATGCGCCCCCCCCCTACATACTTGAGACCTTCTCCTACAAAAAAACTTGCAACACCTAATCCATTTGGAATTCCATCAATTACTCGTCTGTCAAAAAAATTAACTAGTTCGGACAATCCTCTTACACTTCGAATTACGTATGTTGTATAAAAAGCATCTATGGAACCACGATGATGGGCCCAATCATATATTACATTTTGTATTTTGTCCGAAAAAACCCTATTTGGATGCCTTTTAGCAAAATAATTAATTAAGACAAAATTTTGTAAGGACGAATAAATGGGTTTATATAAAAAAGACGCTATAACTATTCCAGAATAAGCTATACTAACCGAAAGGGTTGCATTTATCACAAATTCAGACCAATCAAAAGAATTTTGATTATTCAATTTTGGATGTAAAAGGTTTACAGACGGAGTTAACCATTTGGACAATAGATCTAAATCTATACCTTCTTGATTGAAAGGAATTCCTAGGAATCCTATGAACAAAGTAAATAAAATCAATACAAGTAGAGGGAATAACATCGTATTACCCGATTCGTGAGGATATGACGCAATTTTTTTATTGCCACAATTATTAATAATAAGAAAGGATCGCATCTTTTTTTTTTTATTTTCGTGCGGGTTCTTAGAAAAACTTTCGTTATTTTTTATTGGTAACAAAGTGAATAAACGAAAATTTTTGTTAATAGGTTTCAGTCCTTCTTGACCCCATAAGGATATTGAATAGAAGGAACTACTTTTTTTTCCATTATAATTTTGAAAATGAACGTTTAAATGACCCTCAAACGTAAGTAAATAGATGCGAAACATATAAAATGCGGTTAATCCTGCTGTAGCCCAGGATATAATTGCGAAAATTGGTGAATACAACCAAGTATCACTAAGAATTTCATCTTTGGACCAAAAACAAGCAAGGGGCGGAATCCCAGAAAGAGAAAGTGTACCTAATAAAAAAGAAGTTTTTGTGATTGGCACATGTTTTTTTAAACCCCCCATAAAAACCATATTCTGGCTTTTATCTGGAGAATACCCAACAATAGCTTCCATAGAATGAATAATGGATCCAGATCCTAAAAACAATAATGCTTTTGAGTAAGCATGAGTAATCAAATGAAATAAAGCAGCTCGATAAGACCCCATACCTAGAGCTAACATCATATACCCCAATTGAGACATTGTAGAATAAGCTAAACTTCGCTTAATGTCTTTTTGGGCAAGAGCTAAAGTAGCTCCTAAAAGTACTGTTATTATACCTATTAACGCGATTAGATGTAGTATGGAAGGGATGACTATCAAAAGAGGAAAAAGTCGAGCGACAAGAAAAATCCCCGCAGCTACCATAGTGGCAGCATGTATAAGAGCCGAAATAGGAGTAGGCCCCTCCATAGCATCAGGTAACCATACATGAAGGGGGAATTGGGCGGATTTGGCAACTGCACCAGCAAATAATAAGAAAGTACATAAAGTTCCAACTAAAAAATGGATTTCATTATTATAAATCAAGGTATTGAATATTTCAAACAAATCTCGAAATTCAAAACTGCCTGTTAGCCAATAAAGACCTAAAATTCCTAATAATAAACCAAAATCCCCTACACGATTAGTCACAAACGCTTTTTGGCAAGCATTTGCTGCAACAGGTCGTGTAAACCAAAAACCTATTAATAGGTACGAACACATTCCAACTAATTCCCAAAAAATATAAATTTGTATTAAATTCGAACTAGTAACTAAGCCAAGCATAGAAGTATTGAAAAAACTCAGATAAGCAAAGAATCTCAAATATCCTTGATCATGAGACATATAATTGTCACTATAAATAAGAACTAGAATACCAACAGTAGTGATTAACATTGACATAATAGAAGTAAGTGGATCAACCAAGTAACCGAACTCTAAAGAAAAATCATTATTGATGGTCCAAGACCATACAGATTGATAGATAGAACTGCTATTTATTTGCTGAATAGACAATTTCATTGAAAAAATCATAACTATACTTAACAACAAAATACTAGGAAAAGCCCACATACGCCGAAGATTTTTTGTTGTCTTCGGAAAAAGAAGAAGGCCCGTTCCAATTAACAAAGGAACTGTAAGTGGAATAAAAGGTATGATCCATGCATATTGGTATATATGTTTCATAAAAAATAAAATTTGATTTTCGATTCACCGGCTCTTACCTCTTTCGAAAGAGGTCAGTAAAAAAAATTAAGATATGCGATAATAGAATTTTTTTCTATTCGAAATCGAAATTATTAGAATAAGCATTTTTTTAATATTCAACTCAAGAAGTTCTAATTGGTCAAATGACCAAATAGTTATTAATTAAACTATTGAAACCTATGAATATAGAGAATATCCAAAATTTATACTTTTCATTATTATTTTGATAAATCCATAGATAGAAAAATTATAAAAAATTAGGCCAAACAAAAAAGTACGTAAGTCTGATACTGATATGAATCACAAGATCTAATAAAATTCATAACCTAAGTGAAGTCAAAAACTAGGAACTATTTAACTTTTTTATTCGGAATCAGTTATTAGGTCTCTGCAAAACTCTTTGATTGATTGTCTTCTATTACAAAAAAAAAGAATATTTTGATTTTTCTATGCTAGCCAAGACTTTACTTTCGACTTTACATAACATAAAATAAAAAAAAAATGAGAAAAACATATCAAATCATGTCCACTTTAACTAAATAACTAGTCTCATTTCAATTCAAAAAACCATATATTTCTTAAAAAGAATCAAGTTTTCTATTAGGTAATTAGGTACGAATAGCTTACTTAACTATTCCAAAATGAAACCCTTCGATGTGTTTATTATATGACATATAAATCAAATATGAAATACAAAAGTCACATAACAAAAATAAACAGAAATAGAAGTCGAAAGTTTGCTTCTTGATTTTCTTTTTTATGGTACATCGTATTCTATAAATAGAAATTTGAATAAGAAAAATATGTAATTTTCCTATATTTCTAGTTTTTTTTGAGATATTTATTTTTTTAAAAAACATAGTCTATAACTAAATATAAAAATAGGACAGAAAGATTACTTTGCTTTGCATAATAGATGTCTTTCACATACAACTATAACAATGAATAACCTATTCATTTTTGAATGGCAGTTCCAAAAAAACGTACTTCAATTTCCAAAAAGTGTATTCGTAAAAATATTTGGAAAAGAAAAGGATATTCGGCAGCATTAAAAGCTTTTTCATTAGCGAAATCTCTTTCTACCGGGAATTCAAAAAGTTTTTTTATACGAAAAATAAGTAATCAAACGTTAGAATAATCTGAATTGAGCTGACTCAAAAAAAACTTCTACAAAATTTTCTTTATCATTTATATTCATAAAAAAATAGAAAAAAAAAGAAATCATCTAAATTTTAAATATAGAATGAATGCTTTGTATTCATTAATGTTTTTTTTTTGACCTGATCAACATGAAATAGACCTTGCTTTTCTCTTATGATATGTAAACTCAAAATACGTCTGTCTGTATACGGGACTTTTTTGTTTGAAAACTAGAGGATTTCACTATCCTTCTTTTTTTTTAGTATATTTTAGCATTTCTGGGATGGGGATTCTTACTTTCCCCATCAACCGACTGGTCCCAATAGAAAATTAAAGTGGTTTTTATATCTATGGAAAAGCAAACAAAATATATTTAGTCAAAAAGGGATCCTTACTAGATAGCGGATTTTTATAGTTACTTCAATTTCAAGAAAACAGAAACTATAGGAAATCTTATTGACTATAACTGACACTAACCCCAAAAAGGATTCTTATTGAACATTCAAATTACGATTGTCTTTATTCAACATTTTTTTATGTTTTATAAAAATATCGCCATTGAATTGACTCTTTCAATCTCGACGATTAAAGATAAATAGGCTATTATGATTTCAAACAAGCCGCTATGGTGAAATTGGTAGACACGCTGCTCTTAGGAAGCAGTGCTAAAGCATCTCGGTTCGAGTCCGAGTAGCGGCACATTTTTTTACAAATTCGAAAAAGGAATCTAATAGCCCTAGAATGAATAATAATCACAATGAGATGAATTTCATTCTGAATTTCTATTTGTAAGTTTTGTAAGTGAGGGATCTCTTTTCTTTATCTTTATATATATATATTCTTATGATATTTTTGACTTTAGAGCACCTTTTCAATCATATTTCCTTTTCAATCGTTTCAATTGTAATTACAATTCATTTAATAACTTTAGTAGTCAACGAAATAGTCGAACTAGATGATTCATTAGAAAGGGGTATGATACTTACTTTTTCCTGTCTAACAGGATTATTAGGTATTCGTTGGATTTATTCGGGGCATTTCCCATTAAGTGATTTATATGAATCATTAATCTTCCTTTCGTGGAGTTTTTATATTATTCATATGATTCCTTATTTTAAAAAACATAAAAAAAATTTAAGTGCAATAACAGCGCCCGGTGCTATTTTTACCCAAGGCTTTGCTACTTCAGGCTTTCTAGCTCAAATGAAGCAATCCACAATATTAGTACCCGCTCTCCAATCCCAGTGGTTAATGATGCATGTAAGTATGATGATATTGGCCTATGCAGCCCTTTTATGTGGATCATTATTATCAGTAGCCCTTCTAGTCATTACATTTCAAAACAATATAAGTCTTTTTGGTAAAAAACCATTTTTATTAAACGAGTCTTTGTTCTTCGGGAAGATACAATACATGAACAAAGAAAACAATATTTTACAAAGCACTTATCTTTTTTCTCTTAGTAATTATTATAGGTCCCAGTTAATTGAACAATTAGATCATTGGAGTTCCCGTGTTATTAGTCTAGGATTTATCTTTTTAACCATAGGTATCCTTTCAGGAGCAGTATGGGCTAATGAAGCATGGGGATCATATTGGAATTGGGACCCAAAGGAGACTTGGGCATTTATTACTTGGACCATATTCGCGATTTATTTACATATTAAAATAAATATCAATTTGAAAAGTGAAAATTCTGCAATTGTGGCTTCTATAGGATTTCTTATAATTTGGATATGCTATTTTGGGGTCAATCTATTAGGAATAGGATTACATAGTTATGGTTCATTTCTATTAAAAAGCACCTAAATTGAATTAAAGAAAGGACCTAACCTGTCGAATAAAACCACAGGACAGGGTATATTCCCTATCCATATAAAAATAAGCAAGTCTCGTCGAGAACCATTTCAATCAAGTAGTATAGTGATTCAAATGGTTCTCACAAACGTCAAACTATCCTATTTAAATTATAATTTAAAAATAAAAATTTAAAATTCGTTTTTTTGTGCGTTACGTAAAAAAGAAAGTTTCCGTTTAAAACTATCTATAAAAAAAATGAGATAGAACAGCTTCTACCTTCTCAACTGATAGTGAGAGAACGAAATCTGGGTAAATGCCAATACCTATTACTGGCAGAAAGATAGCGAGTGAAACAAATAACTCTCGCGGACCCGAATCAAAAAACGAAGAGTTTGCACTATTTAATAACTTGTATCCATAGAACATTTGACGTAACATAGATAATAAATAAATAGGAGTTAATATCATTCCAATTGCCATGCCAAAAGTAATTAGGACTTTTGGCATTAAAAAAATTTTTGGGCTGGTAATTATTCCAAAAAATACTATTAATTCGGCAAAAAAACCACTCATGCCCGGTAACGCAAGGGAAGCCATCGAAAAAGTACTGAAAAGTGTGAATATTTTTGGCATTGAAACGGCTATTCCACCAATTTCGTCGAGATAAACAAGACGTATTCTATCATAACTCGTTCCTGCTAGGAAAAAAAGTGCAGCACCAATAAATCCATGAGAGATTATTTGTAAAATGGCTCCGTTGAATCCCGTATCAGTTATAGAACTAATTCCTATAATTATGAAACCCATATGAGATACAGAGGAATATGCTATTCTTTTCTTTAAATTACGTTGTCCCGGAGATGCTGAAGCTGCATAGATTATTTGTATTGTGCCCACTATCATCAACCAAGGAGAAAATATAGAATGCGCGTGAGGTAATAATTCCACATTGATCCGAACCAATCCATATGCTCCCATTTTTAATAGGATTCCGGCTAAAAGCATACAAGTACTATAATGTGCTTCTCCATGGGTATCCGGTAACCATGTATGGAGAGGTATAATCGGCGATTTGACAGCAAAAGCAATAAGAAATCCAATATAGAATATTATTTCTAATCCCACAGGATACGATTGATTAACTAACGTTTCCAAATTTAATGTTGGTTCATTAGAACCATATAACCCTATACCCAAAACTCCCATTAACAGAAAAACGGAACCCCCTGCAGTGTACAAAATAAACTTTGTAGCTGAGTATAGACGTTTCTTTCCTCCCCATATGGATAAAAGTAGATAAACGGGAATTAATTCTAATTCCCACATTAGAAAAAAAAGTAAAAGGTCTCGAGAAGAAAATAATCCTATTTGACCACTATACATTGCTAACATCAAGAAATGGAATAATCGGGAATCCCGAGTAACTGGCCAAGCCGCTAAAGTAGCTAAAGTCGTGATGAATCCCGTCAGTAAAACGGGTCCTATAGAAAGTCCGTCTATTCCCAACCTCCAGTGGAAATCAAAAAAGCGAATCCAGTTATAATCTTCGGCCAATTGTATTAATGGATCGTCTGGTTGGAAATGATAACAGAATACATAAATTGTTAGGAGGAATTCTACTATACATATACACAAAGTATACCACCTAATTACCTTATTACCCCTATGAGGGAGAAAGAAAATGAATGAACCCGCAAATATAGGCAAAACTACAATTAAAGTTAACCAAGGAAAATAATTCGTGGTAAAGACAAAATACACTTGGACTAAAAAACCCGTACTCGAAACAAAATAAGATATACTTCATTTCGAGCGCGGGTTTTTGTCGGTAAACAAAAAGAAAAAGGATTCAAGTGGAGTTTTCTGGAACGTATCAATAAGCTAGACCCATACTGCGAGTTGTTTCATGCCATAAATAAACTCGAACACTCAAAAAATCGGTTGGACAGGCGGATTCACATCTCTTACAACCAACACAGTCCTCTGTTCTTGGAGCGGAAGCTATTTGTTTAGCTTTACACCCGTCCCAAGGTATCATTTCTAATACATCTGTGGGGCAGGCTCGGACACATTGAGTACATCCTATACATGTATCATAAATCTTTACTGAATGTGACATTGGATCTATACCTTTTTTTTGAATCTCATTAATTTCGATCTAGTATAACCCTGTATTGTATGTAAATGAATTACATATGCAAAGACCAGACGAATCGATGATTCACCAGAATTTGTCGAATCAACTTATTTCTGGGTCGGTTTAGAAAGGAGGTCCAAAATACTTTGATTTTTTAGATTTTTGAAGATTCTACATACCCAGTAATTGAATTTGAATTGATAACTCTTCAAATTTCTATCAAAATAATATTAATACTACTTATTCAGTAAATTCGATTGATTAATACGAGTTGATTTTCTGTTACGATAAATTGCCGAAACAATAGCCGGTCCAATAGCTGCTTCAGCGGCTGCAATAGCTATAACAAAAATGGAGAAAATGTTTCCTTTTAGTTGACGACTATCAAAAAAGTCAGAAAATGTTACGAAATTAAGATTAACCGCATTCAATATAAGCTCAAGACACATAAGAGCTCGAACTAAATTTCGGCTTGTGATTAATCCATAGATACCGATAGAAAATAAATAGGCACTCAAAACAAGTACATGTTCGAGCATCATTGAGCAACTCCTTATCAATCTTGATTCATTTCAATAGGAACAAAAATATCATTCACTCGAATATAACAAACAAATACAGAGCAAAGAAGTATGTTAGTAATAGATTGACATTTCTATTTTATATTATACATCAATTCAATTCTAATTGAATTGAAATGGATACGATAAACGAGAAATAGAATAAAGTTTGATTTGGAATGGCGCTTTTAAAGATTTTTAATCTTATTGACGGGCCACGGCAATTGCACCGATCAAAGCAACTAAAAGAATTATCGAAATGAGTTCAAATGGGAGAAAAAAATCGGTTGATAAATGAATTCCAATTTGTTGACTATTATTTATCAAATCTTGTTCTATAATCTGGTTTAATTTTGTAGTCCAAATAATTCCGTACCATGACGTATTTAGAATAGTAGTAACTAATAAAAAAAAAATACTGGTACAAACTAACAAAGTAATTCCGTCTCCAAGAGTCCAAAGACGAAAATTCTTGTCATATTCTAACCCGCTGATGAACATTACAGCAAATATGATTAAAACATTTATAGCTCCTACGTAAATAAGGAGTTGTGCAGAAGCTACAAACTGAGAGTTTGCTAGAATATAGAATAAAGATATACAAACAAGAACCAATCCCAACGAAAAGGCGGAAAAAATGGGATTGGTAAATAATATCACTCCTAGGCCTCCTAATATAAGACCTGATCCCAGAAAGACTAAAAGAAAATCATGTATTGGTCCAGGTAAATCCATTCGATGAAAAAAAGATATAAAAAATAAGACTCTTTCATGATCTTATTGAACTGACCAGGATAAGTTAAGTTGATCTATTTAAGACACGTTCCTAGTTGAATGCGATTCTAATGGATGCGAATTGATGTAGGTACAGTTAGTGTACAAATCACATTCGTTATCTGAAAGGCTAGTTCGAATCTAGTTGAAATCATTACATTAAAAAAGATTTCCAAGTAAATTCACAATTTTCATGAATCAACTAGATCAATAGTTGTTATTTTGAGTTTAGTCATTCACAAAGAAAAACCAACCCTGTTAAATTTATATCCTTAGTAAGAAAAAAAGGTTCTTGAATTTATCAAGGTATTTCTTTTTTATTGAATTGAGACCAATTCAAGATAGTTCGAACTGTGTAATCGTCAATTATTGATATTGGTAAACGGCCTAAAGCAATTTGATTATAATTTAATTCATGACGATCATACGTAGAAAGCTCATATTCTTCAGTCATTGATAAACAATTTGTTGGGCAATACTCAACGCAATTACCACAAAATATACAGATTCCGAAATCAATACTGTAATTAAGCAATCGTTTCTTTCGAATATCAGTTTCCAATTTCCAATCTACAACAGGTAGATCTATAGGACATACCCGAACACATACCTCACAAGCAATGCATTTATCGAATTCAAAGTGGATTCGACCACGAAAACGTTCTGATGTGATCAATTTTTCATAAGGGTATTGAATAGTTACAGGTAAACGATTCGCATGGGATAAGGTAATCAGAAAACCTTGACCAATGTACCTAGCCGCTCGTACTGTTTGTTGCCCATAATTCAGGAACCCAGTTACCATAGGGAACATATCCTAAATATCGATAAAAATTTTTTGTTTGTTTCTTTCTCTTGTTTGGGACAAGTTATCAATCTAGTTACTAGGGAATAAAAAAAAGTCTATTTTGCTTATATTATAGTGAAAGGAGTTGGGAAGAAGTTGTTAATAATAAATTCCCTAAAGAAATAGGTAAAAGAAATTTCCATCCAAGATTTAATAATTGATCCATTCTTAGTCTAGGTAAGGTCCATCTTGTTGTGATAGAAATGAACAAGAACAAAAAAGTTTTCCCTAGTGTAATGAAAATACCAATTGTTGTTCCAAAGACTCCATCCCTTGCATTTATTCCAAATAGGTCAGGAACGAATATGTATGGAATAGAGAGATTCCAGCCTCCCAAGTAAAGAACTGTTACAAATAATGAAGAAACTAGTAGATTTAGATAGGAAGCAACATAAAATAAACCGAATTTAATACCTGAATATTCTGTTTGATAACCTGCTACTAATTCTTCCTCTGCTTCTGGTAAATCAAAAGGTAATCTTTCACATTCGGCTAGAGAAGAAATTATAAAAACGAGAAATCCTATAGGTTGGCGCCACAAATTCCACCCCCACAAACCATATTTGGACTGTGCTTCAATTATATCAACTGTACTTAAACTGTTAGACAATTCTAGTCGGTGATAAGATCACAGTTATCATCGCTATTACAGAACCGTACATGAGATTTTCACCTCATACGGCTCCTCGAGGGTCCCACATAAATCTCAGGACTGCTTCGATATTTTTCATTTTGAAATTTTTGTAGGATAGATAGAATCAAAAGTAATCGGAAGGTTCCGAATTAGACCAACGGAATTCTGTCTGCTATACTAAAAGGCTTCTGAATTGATCTCATCCTTTACATTTTTTTATTAAATTAATATTTAATTAATATTTAATATATATTTGTATTTGATTTATTTGATTTATTTTCAGTTTTTTTGTTGAGACTTAATTTAAACCCTTCAGAAAAGACTCTTTTTAGAAATATTAATAGATATCTCACCCTATCCTTTTTTATTACGAAAAGAAATTAATTTTTATTACGAAAAGAAATTCACATGAAGCATGATATGAAGTGTAACTTTCTGAATCGTAATATAGTTATAGTAAAGCAAGGATAATAATATAGTGTTATAGTAAAGTAAGAATAAGAAAAAATTTTGCAATCACATTCTTTCTATTTTTTGTTCTTTTGTTTTGCTAAAAAAGGAAGTAAAGGATTACTTCGTTCCTGATAGTCATTCACTTTATCGGTGGATAGCAGCATACTCTGGATCGGAATTATGGGGAGTACTACTTGATCATTTCTACTAATTTAAAGCCCCAATTAGTATTTCGTTTATGTGGAATTTTTTTCCGATAACTTAGAAAATCTCTATTACTAATCCTTTGTGTACCTTGGTGTTCCTAACCATCCACTCAGTTTTACTCAATCTTTTCGACAATTCGTATCATATATAGTAATAGATAGAAACGATAGCACGAACTCCAAAGAATGGATCTGTCTGTTTAACCCGCTTCAAGCCATGATAACTAATCAACCAGTCTTGGGGTAAATAGTTTTTCTTTACTGCTTCTATTTACTTATATTAACTTTGGCGGAATTCTTGTACATAGGAAATGAGACTCAAGCTTTTTACTGCGAATTTCGAAGCTGTTTTCTTTCACTCACCTAACTATCTGGTTTAGTTCATCAACCCGAAGGTTGAATAAAAAAGAAAGTTATCTAGTCAATGTATTTTAGTTCATTCTTAGAAAACTCTCGAAAGAAAAAATTGTGGAAATTTGATGTCTCAACGAATCACACGTAGAGATATTGATAACACGCAAAGAGTTAATGGTATTTCATAACTAATAGATTGGGCAGCAGCCCGTAGACCGCCTAAAAAGGAATATTTATTATTTGATCCATATCCTGACATAAGAAGTCCAATGGGAGCAATACTTGAAATGGCGATCCATAAAAAAACACCATTACTGAGATCGACTAGAATAAGTCGATAGCTAAAAGGAATTACCGAATAACTTAGTAAAATTGATATGACTGCTATGGAGGGTCCAACACTAAATAAACCCATATCGCCTCTTGATGGAAGAAGGTTCTCTTTGAAAAGTAGTTTTGTTCCATCTGCTAGAGCTTGAAGAATTCCCAAAGGGCCGGCGTATTCAGGTCCAATACGTTGTTGTATCCCTGCGGATATTTCTCTTTCTAACCACACAATTACTAGTACACCTATTGTGATTCCCAAAATAAGAATCAATATAGGTACAAGCATCCATATAGTCCCATAGACTTCTTTTAAGAATTCTAATATAGAAAAAGAATTGATAGCTTGTACTCCTGTTGTATCAATTATCATTTCAACGATCAATTTCTCCCATAATGATATCTATACTACCTAGTATTGTCATAATATCGGCCAATTTCATTCTTTTAACTAACTGAGGAAGAATTTGCAAATTGATAAAACCCGGCGGGCGAATTTTCCATCTCCATGGAAAAGCACTCTGATCTCCTATCAAATAAATTCCCAATTCGCCCTTTGGGGCTTCGACTCTTACATAAAGTTCTTGTCTCGATAACTCAAACGTGGGAGCCGGTTTTTTACTAATGAATCGATATTCAAAATTATTCCATTCAGGATCTCTTACTCTGTTAAAGCGTCGGATTTCTAAATTCTCATAGGGGCCTCCCGGAATTCCTTCTAGAGCTTGCTGAATAATTTTTACAGATTCCACCATTTCGCCAATTCGGATTAAATAACGAGCTAATGAATCGCCCTCCTTCTGCCATTGAACTTCCCAATCAAATTCTTCATAACATTCATAATGATCAACTTTACGAAGATCCCATTGTATTCCGGAAGCCCGTAACATCGGTCCTGACAACCCCCAATTTATTGCCTCTTCTCCGCCAATAATGCCCACCCCTTCAACTCGTTCTAAAAAAATAGGATTTCGCGTAATAAGCTTTTGATATTCAGCAATTGCTGTTAAAAAATACTCACAGAAATCCAAACATTTATCTATCCAGCCATAAGGTAAATCGGCAGCGACTCCTCCGATACGAAAAAAATTATGCATCATTCTCATGCCAGTGGCAGCTTCGAATAGATCATATATCAATTCTCTTTCTCTGAAAATGTAGAAGAAGGGGGTCTGTGCGCCAATATCCGCCATAAAAGGTCCAAGCCATAATAAATGAGAAGCTATACGACTCAACTCCAACATAATAACTCGGATATAGCTAGCCCTTTTAGGTACTTGAATATTTCCTAATTGTTCTGGTGCATTTATAGTTATTGCTTCTGTAAACATAGTAGCTAAATAATCCCAACGTGTTACATAAGGCAAATATTGTATAATTGTTCGGTTTTCCGCAATTTTTTCCATTCCTCTGTGCAAATAACCTATTATTGGTTCACAGTCAATAACATCTTCGCCATCTAAAGTAACAATGAGTCGAAGAACGCCATGCATTGATGGGTGGTGAGGTCCCATATTTACTATCATTAGATCTTTTCTTGTAACTGGTCCAGTCATAAGTTTTTTCCGTATTTCTTCTTCCATGAATTGCTGAAAACGAAAAGAAGTTCATCCAAATTGAAGATCGAATAAATCAAAGAAAATAATTGTTCAAATTAACGTTTTTTTATCGCTCGAATATTCAATTGACTGATTAATTCTTTATAACGCACTCTATTTTTTTTTGAAAAATAAGTCAGAAGTCGTTGACGTTTTCCCAAAATTTTCCGTAGCCCTCTCTGAGATGAATAGTCTTTTTTGTGTAATTCCAAATGTGAGCTAAGTCTCCGTATTTTATTGGTGAAACAGAATACTTGAAACTCAACAGATCCCTTCTTTTCTTCTTGCGAAATAACTGACATGAATGAATTTTTTGTCATAACTTTATAAATCCATATATATCATATATATATAACTTCGTATGCGTCAATTTTTTTATTAATTTACTCTTTTTATTTTACGAATATGAATTTGACTGATCAGTAATAATAATGCGAGGTATTTTGATCTAGTATACACAAGAATCAATCCTAATTTCCTTATTGATTCATTTTATGATCTAATTGATACGTCATTGAATTAGTATTCATGTATCAAAAAAGGATGTAAGACAAGGCATGTGCGCAGCTATTTATCCACCCGATATATATATCGTAGGGGAAGACAATTGTATCATCAATCAATTTTCAATCGTGGATACATATGTATCCTTAACATACTGAAACGACTACCATTATTAGTATCAAACCAATAGCGATTCATACAAGCTAAATCTTCTAATCGATAATTGGGCCAAAGAAAGAATTTCATTAATTTCATTTTCTCTCTATCAAGATCTTTGCTTTCATCCAAAAATTGACCACAGGTTTTTACCTTGTTCCCATTGCAAAATACTGCATTTTTATCCACACAATTACTATTCCTTGAATTGAAACAACTTAGAATTCTCAATTCTCTACGCCGTCTAGACGAGAAAATATTTTCAGGAACAAGCAAATCATAATGATTTTTGTTTCTATTTTTCGTCATCATTTGATGTCTTGCAATCGATTCCTCAAAATGATTCTTATCCATATTTTCTCTGTATCTTTTTTGATTATTTTTTTGTTTAATCTCATGAACCAAAGAAATCCTTATGGTTTGATACATAATCAATTCTACATTATGTTTTACAGGTATACGAACTGGTTCGATAATAAATATTCCCTCTTTTAGGATTTTTGAAAGATTCAAATCCCGGATTAGCATTGGATCCAGAGTGAACTCCTCCTTCTTAATAAAGCCGAAACCAAACTTTGTTGTCATTCTGCTTTCCTTTTCCCATTCAAGTACGGACAGCGCATAATCGAATAATTCGATAGTCAAAGGACTCAGCAGCCATTTCAATTGCAAAGCAAAAGATCCTTTCATGAACGCATCTAAGTCGATTTCCCAAGTCCAAATGCTTTGGGGTTGATTTTTCGTGAGATTTTTATTTTGACTAACATCTTCACTAACATCTTCATTAAAATGAAAAATAAGTGAATGAATTGGTATAAACCCGGGTTTCATTTTATATACATTAAAAAATAACTCAAATTGTGGGAATAACCAAGGTATCGGCTTCGATACAGGACGGTTTAGTCTTTCTTCACTCATTCCCATCCAATCAAAAAAAGAAAAGAAACCCTTGGATGGGTTGATTTCTTTATCTTTATTAATTTTGAGATAAAAAAGACCTTTCGTATCACAAAATTTTCTATCTGGATTTTTTATATACATAAAATAATCTTTTCTTATAAAATTAGTAATAGGGATACTCCCCCCCATATCAACAAATTTCGGTTTATGTATGTTGTAATTATATGAGTCCTTCTTATCTTCATAATAAATCGATTGATATGCTAAAAGATCATATCTATACAGTTTTTGAAAATGATCGTTTTTATTTAGCAATAACGAAACCTTTTCCTCTCTTTCAGATGAATCCCGTTTGATTAAATTTGGATTTTCAACCCTACAATGTTGATTGACTCTATTTCGCCATTTTTGCGGTACTAATTTAGACCATTTTAGCTCAGATAAATCGTATGGATAATGACTCTTTAACCAATTTTTCCATTGATTCATTCCAGAATTCTGAAGTTTCTTATGCTTTAATTCGGAAGAAATTATTCCTTGTCTTCGAAAATAATCTTTTATTTCATTCTTAAGAAATAAAGATGCTCCGTCATATTGAAGGACAGATCCTAACTTATACAAGTTAATAACCTGGGTTTGTGATAATTTGTAAAATACATAGGCCTGTGACACGAGGGATAATTTAAAAGAAACCTCCGACTTCGTCTGAATCTTATGACGAATACGAGAAGGTGAAAGTTTTTTTTGTATAGTTGAAATACGCTCAATTATCTTTTTCTCTTTTGTATCAAAAAAAGATTTTTTTTTTAATTTACGAAAAAGTTTTATAATGATCATGGGCCTATAAAGACTATTAGTAAGACGATTAATGATATATGGAAAGCTCTCTAGAAGGATATCCGTGTATATCCTTTCCACGATCCATTTAAAAAAAAAATGTGATTTACGGATTAATCGATCATTTCTTCTTTTTAATATCTGAAAAAGATTTTTTAGTGATGCTAATTTTTGAGCACCATAACTTGTTTTGTTAGGACTAATATTTATCTTTAGAGTTCGAAATCCATTTTTCTTGTCTTTTGTAATTCTTTCTATTTGATTTCTGATTGTGCTTGTTCTATCAGTCAGATCTTTCATTTTTATTTCTGTCAGTGAATAATTTGTCCAATCCATAGATCGGGTTTGAATGGATGATTCATGAATAATCTGATTATTGATTATAGAATCTTTTTTTATTTCACTCGAATCCTCTCTCCATTTTTTTGGTTCTTTTTGGACCTTTAGAAACAATAATTTTTTTCTTTCTTTGAAACTTTTTAGAACTCGAAAACTCCATTTTAGAATTGCTTTTTGGAGTTTTTTCAAAGGGGGTCCAAAATAATAACAAAACAAAATACCAAGTCCTACGAGAGGAGAACCAAAAGGACGGTCAGTTTCCAGTCCCCAAATCGTTAAAAAAGCAGCAGGACTTTCCTGCTTTGGATTTGGATCCCTACGAGAAGGTCGTATCTTAGATCGGTGCCAAGGTTTCAGACGGAAAGGAAATCGTATCATTATTTGTATACCCTCTGTGGCCCAGTTTGGAGGAAAAATTCCGTTTCTTCCTGGTTTTAGTACTGGCATACCATTATAGGTGCATATAACATACACTTCTCTATTCATCTCCCTTATATCCTGCCCCCACTCGGGCTCTTGGCGTAATAAGAAACGGACAATATTTTTAGCTAGTATCAATGAAGGTAATACAATAGATTGTCTAAGCCTCGACTGAATTAGTAAAATCAAAGCTCTTATTCCATGAGCATAAATAAGGATATCATAGAGGTCTGCTATTTTTTCTCGTGTCCTTTCTATTCGTTCCATTTCCGTCTGCCCGTCCCGCCCCTTTTCCATTTCATTGACTTCTTTTTGAATTTCTTCGTAGCTTTTGTTTTCCTCCATGTACATTTTTTTTTGTTTTTTCAACCTCTTTATTCTTTTTGCTACGCTTCCTTTTATACCCTTTCTAAAAATGTCTTGTATTAGGTCGGAAATCTCAATTACTGATAATATGAATGGTTCGAAAAGAACATCCCAAGAAAATCCTACTCTGTCGAAAAAAAGTGGGGAATACGGATATAAGGGAAACATTTTCCCCGTAAGGGTTTTACGTCTTTGAACACGCATAGAACCTGTGATTATGTCTCGACGAAAATCCGCTTCATAGGGATAATCTATCATATCCACTTCTTCTAGTTCATTAGGCTTCGTCATAGTTGGGGCGGCATTCTCTGGACCCTGCGTAAAAAGAACCATACGTTTCGCTTTCCTCGAGCGAATTTGATGATCTACTATCCACTCTTCCCCCTCTTCCGTTGTTGCAGTTTTTCCGAGTTGTTCTACCTCGCTGAATAATCTGTATGACCATCGGGGGACTTTTTTATTTATTCCAATCGATTTTTTTCGAGTTGTTTTTTCCATGGGAGGAATTATGGCTGTATCGCATATTGTTTGAATGATGGGATCAATTATGACTCTTTCGATTAAAAATTTCAAAACTTTTTCTGGATCTTCTGAATCAATTCGTCTTTGTTCCGGAAATAAAGAAATTCTTTTCCAATTTGATGTTGATTCTTTAGCAAATTCATCGATTAAAAGACTCAATTCTCTTGCTAATGCTTTTTGATCCAATGTATATATTTTCTGTCCCAATTTCTCTTCCAATTTCTCTTC